AGTAGTCTTATAGTAGTCTTAGATTTTGCATTTTGATGAGCCTCGTTTTGAGGAATTCATGGAATAAAGAATAAGAACAAGGATACATAACATAAAAAAAAGAATAGATAAGACGATATTCGCCCTCCCCCTACATATTTGATTTCCTCTCCTATACAAAAACCAGCAAGACCTACTCCATTGGTAATTCCATCAATGACACCTTTATCAAAAAAATGCGTTATTTCGGCTAATCTTCTTATACCTAGGATAAAAACCCTAGTATAGAAAAAATCTATATAACCACGATTATATGACCAGCTGTATATCTTTTTTTTAACTTCATCCAAAAAGCTCTTTTTTGGATTCTTTTTTACAAGGGAATTTATAAAATTTAAATTCTGAAAAAAAGAATAAGCAGATCCATAAAAGATATATGCTATGAATAGACCAAAAATTGCTAAACTTACAGAAGAAATTGCATTAGTGAGAAATTCATATGAATTTATGGAAGAATTTGAATTTTCCTGGAACAAGTTTATTGAAGGAGTTAGCCACTTTGATAATATGGTTAACTCCAATATTCTATTATCTTTTACTCCATTATCAAAATGAATTCCTATGGATCCAATGAACAAAGTAAAAAGTAGTAATATAAGAAGAGGAAATAGCATAGTATTTCCCGTTTCATGAGGATAGACAAAGGTTTTTTTAGCCCCAAGGAGAGTACTAAAGGATCCTATCTTATTTCTTGTATTAGCAGGAATTTGGGGTATATTTTGTGAAAAAAAAGAAACTCCACTCTTCATTGTTGATAAAACAAAATCCCTATTGACTCCTTTGGATATACTTTTCCCCCATAAGGATATTGAATACAACGAACCTTCTTTAGTACTACTGTAATTTTGAAAATGAACACGCAAATACCCATCAAAAGTAAGTAAATATATTCGAAACATATAAAATGCAGTTAATCCTGCTGTAAAAGAGGCTATTATTCCAAAATAGGGTGAATACAACCAACTATTACTAAGGATTTCATCTTTGGACCAGAAGCAAGCAAGAGGTGGAATACCACAAAGAGAAAGTGTACCACATAAAAAAGTAGTTCTTGTAATTGGAACGTATTTTCTTAAACCACCCATAAGAACCATATTCTGACTTTTATCTGGTGAATATCCAACAAGAGGTTCCATTGAATGAATAACGGATCCGGATCCTAAGAACAATAAAGCTTTCGAATAAGCATGAGTGATCAAATGGAATAAAGCAGCTTGATAAGAACCTATACCTATAGCTAACATCATATAACCCAATTGAGACATTGTAGAATAGGCTAAACTTCTTTTAATATCTCTCTGAGCAAGAGCTAAAGTGGCTCCTAAGAAGAGTGTTATTGTACCTACTAAAGAAATGAAACTCATTATCAAGGGTAGGGATATGAAAAGAGGAAGAAGTCTAGCTAGAAGAAAAATCCCCGCAGCAACCATAGTTGCTGCGTGTATAAGAGCCGAAATGGGAGTGGGTCCTTCCATAGCATCAGGTAACCATACGTGAAGAGGAAATTGTGCGGATTTTGCAACTGCACCAAGGAATAATAAAAAAGCACACAAAGTAGTAAGTAAGGAATTAATCCCATTATTAGGAATCCAGTTATTAGCTATTTTGAACAAATCCCGAAACTCCAAACTACCCGTTATCCAAAAAAAACCTAAAATTCCTAATAACAGACCAAAATCCCCTACACGATTAGTTACAAAAGCTTTTTGACAAGCACTCGCTGCAATTGGCCGCGTAAACCAAAAGCCTATCAATAAATAGGAACACATTCCTACAAGTTCCCAAAAAAAATAAATTTGTATCAAATTGGAACTAGTAACCAATCCCAACATGGAAGTATTAAAAAAACTTATATAAACAAAAAATCTCAAATATCCTTCATCGTGAGACATATAATCGTCACTATAAATAAGAACTAAGATTCCTACAGTAGTAATTAGTATTAACATAATAGACGTAAGGGGGTCGACCAAGTATCCAAATTCTAAGGAAAAATCATTATTGATGGTCCAAGACCATAGATATTGATAGATAGAACTTCCATTTATTTGTTGAATAGACAGGTAAAGTGAGAATACCATAGCTATACTTAAGAGTAAAATACTAGGAAAAGCCCATATGCGACGAAGATTTTTTGTTGCTGTGGGAATAAGAAAAAGTCCAAATCCCATTGACATAATAACTGGAAGTGGGAGAAGAGGAATTATCCAGGCATATTGATATGTATGTTCCATAAGAAAAGAAATAGCAATTTTTAGTTTAAATTTATAGTTCAATTTTTCTATAAAATAAAATTGTTTCCGATTCACCAAACCTATTATTATCTCTTTCTAAAAGAATTCAAAAAACAAAATAAGAAAAAGAAAAAATACTGAAATTCTGGATTTTTCAAATTTATCTCATTAAAATATTCCAAAATTAAGAATGGGTTTAGTTGCTTAAATTCAAAATTAGTAAATATTAGTAAAAAAAATATTTATTAAAATACAAAAAAAAGATTTAATCATTTTACTTTCTAATCATTTTTGTATTTCTTTCTATTAAAATAAAAGAGCTCTCTTGTTTCGTAATTGATTGATAGAATTCCAAAAAAAACCTATATTTATAGGAAATTCTCGAATATTGCTTATTTCATATAAAATAAAAGGAAATCCTAATTACTAGAATTCTCTAAGTTTTAGAATGTCTTGTTTAAGAGACTAAGTATTTTTTTTTATTGGAATTCAATTATGGAATAGCCTTCTGAACTTAATTAACTATTTTAATTGAATTTTACCTTCTTTTTATCTCCCCCTCTTATATGAGGGCTTATCCACCATACCATATATTTATATATGGAGTATATTTGATATATAAATTGATTTAATTTAAATAGAAAATCTTAAAAAACTCTTGTCTTATGCACATTAGACAAAATGAACTAAAGAAAAATTTTGAATTTCAGTATCTTTCAGTATCATTTCAGTATCTTTCAGTATCTAAGTATAAATACTAAGAAAAAACAGAAAGAAGGATTGATTTGCGACAATAGATGTCTTTCACATACAACTAGAAAAAAGTAATTCCCTTTTTGAATGGCAGTTCCAAAAAAACGTACTTCGATGTCAAAAAAGCGTATTCGTAAAAATCTTTGGAAAAAAAAGACTTATTTTTCCATAGTACAATCCTATTCTTTAGCAAAATCCAAATCATTTTCTAGGGGCAACGAGCATCCAAAACCAAAAGGTTTTTCTGGACAACAAGCAAACAAATAATAAGATTTTAAAATAATCTGAATTGAACTATCCAAAAGAAATTCCAATTATTTAATATGAATGAATAATTCGGATTAATCAATAAATGTACTTTTATGTGTCGAATTCCTCGGTACAATATTCTTAGAACGAATCCCTCCATTATCATTATATAGAACTAAAGTTTTTGGTATATTGTGTCCTCTCTTTATCCTATCAAAGAACTTTTTTTTATAATAGAATCCTCGTAAAAACGAGGATTCTATTATAAAAAAAAAGTGGACTATTCTTGCAATAGGACTTACAACCTCTACCTAATCTTATCCAAAATTCCCATATAAATGGGTTTAGGACTGGTACATCATATTAATAAGAGTGTAAAGGTTTTCATTCTATAAATTTTTCTAAAATACAAAATTGATTTCATTGTAGTTAATGATGAACTTCTAATGTTCCTAAATTCTATGGCCTCTCCCAGTCTCGACGATTCACGATAAAATAACTATTATTCTTTTAAGTTAACTATTATTTTAAATTAGCCGCCATGGTGAAATTGGTAGACACGCTGCTCTTAGGAAGCAGTGCTCAAGCATCTCGGTTCGAATCCGAGTGGCGGCATTCTCGAAAAAGAATACAATAAATTAGAAAATGGATTCAATTCGAAATTTCCAATTTTGTAACGGGACCTTATCGTTATGCTATTTGCAACTTTAGAACATATACTAACTCATATCTCTTTCTCAACTATTTCAATTGTGATTACGATTCATTTGATAACCTTATTAGTTCGTGAACTTAGGGGATTACATAATTCGTCAGAAAAAGGAATGATAGCCACTTTTTTCTCTATAACAGGATTTTTAGTCTCTCGTTGGGTTTATTCGGGACATTTTCCATTAAGTAATTTATATGAGTCATTGATCTTTCTTTCATGGACTCTGTATATTCTTCATACTATTCCTAAGATACAGAACTCGCAAAATGATTTAAGCACAATAACTACGCCAAGTACTATCTTAACGCAAGGTTTTGCCACATCGGGTCTTTTAACTGAAATGCATCAATCCACAATACTAGTACCTGCTCTACAATCTCAGTGGTTAATGATGCATGTCAGTATGATGCTGCTAAGCTATGCAACTCTTTTGTGCGGATCCTTATTATCCGCCGCTCTTCTAATCATTAGATTTCGAAAGAATTTCGATTTCTTTTCACTAAAGAAAAATGTTTTTCTTAAAACATTTTTCTTTAGTGAGATTGAAATTTACTCTTTTCCCGTATTTACAAATTATTACAAATATCAATTAACTGAGCGTTTGGATTCTTGGAGTTATCGTGTCATTAGTCTAGGGTTTACTCTTTTAACCGTGGGTATTCTTTGTGGAGCAGTATGGGCTAATGAGGCATGGGGATCCTATTGGAATTGGGATCCTAAGGAAACCTGGGCATTTATTACCTGGACCATATTTGCAATATATTTACATAGTAGAACAAATCAAAATTGGAAGGGTACGAATTCCGCACTTGTAGCTTCGATAGGATTTCTTATAATTTGGATCTGCTATTTTGGTATCAATCTGTTAGGAATAGGTTTACATAGTTATGGTTCATTTACATTATCATCTAAATAATTAACATTACATAACATAAAACCTTCAGGTTTTTTTTTGTTTGATTTGAGAACCCTTTGAAAAGACGTTCAAGGGGTTCTCAAAAATTCGAGATAGATCTAATTATACTTTTTTACTTTTTTCTGAATTTTTTATTTTTCCACTCTGGAATCTGGAATATAGAGCGGACTGGTTAAAAAAAGAAAATCCTATTTAGTATAATAATTGGATAATAGAACCTCTACCCTATCAACGGATAGCGAGAGAACTAAATCTGGATAAATACCAATTCCTATTACTGGTAAAAAGATACAGATTAAAAGAAAGAGTTCCCGTGGTCCAGAATCTACAAAATTTTTGTTTGGAACATGAAATAGCTTGTATCCATAGAACATCTGGCGTAACATAGATAATAAATAAATAGGAGTTAATATCATTCCTATTGCCATTACAAAAGTAATTAGCATTTTTGGCATTAACATAAATTTAGGACTAGTAATTAGTCCAAAAAATACTACTAATTCTGCAACAAAACCGCTCATTCCCGGCAAGGCAAGAGAAGCCATTGAAAAGCTACTAAACATGGTAAAAATTTTTGGCATTGGGATAGATATTCCCCCGAGTTCTTCAAGATAAACAAGACGCATTCTATCACAAGCTGTTCCCGCCAAGAAAAAAAGTGTAGCACCAATAAATCCATGGGATAATATTTGTAAAATAGCTCCATTTAGTCCAATGTTGGTTATGGAACCAATGCCTATAATTATGAAACCCATGTGAGATACGGAGGAGTAGGCTATTCTTTTTTTGAAATTTCGTTGACCAAGAGAAGTTGAAGCTGCATAGATTATCTGCACCGCTCCTATTATTACCAACCAGGGGGAAAATAGATAATGAGCATGTGGTAACAATTCCATATTGACCCGAATCAATCCGTATGCTCCCATCTTTAATAGAATTCCGGCTAAAAGCATACATGTACTGTAATGCGCTTCCCCATGGGTATCTGGTAACCACGTATGTAAAGGTATTATTGGCAATTTGACAGCATAAGCAATAAGGAAGCCAAAATACAGTAGTATTTCCAATGTTGTAGGGTATGATTGATTAATCAATTTTTCTAAATCTAATCCGGGTTCATTGGAACCATATAATCCCATACCCAGAACTCCAATTAAGAAAAAAATGGAACCGCCTGCAGTATACAAAATAAACTTGGTAGCTGAATACAGACGCCTCTTCCCCCCCCACATGGATAAAAGTAAGTAAACAGGAATTAATTCTAACTCCCACATGATAAAAAAAAGTAAAAGGTCTCGTGAAGAAAATAATCCTATTTGACCGCTATACATTGCTAGCATCAGGAAATAGAATAATTGCGAATTCCGAGTAATCGGCCAAGCCGCTAAAGTAGCTAAAGTAGTGATAAATCCTGTCAATAAAATAGATCCTAATGAAAGCCCATCGATTCCCAATCTCCAGTGGAAATCGAAAACATCTATCCATTTAGAATCCTCCTTTAATTGCATTAAGGGATCCTCCAATTGGAAATGATAACAGAATGCATAAGTCATTAGAAGGAATTCTAATAAACAAATAGCTATAGTATACCACCTAACTATTTTATTTCCTTTATGAGGTAAAAAGAAAATTAATGAACCTGCAAATATCGGCAAAACAACAAGTATTGTTAACCAAGGAAAATAACTCATGATAAAGTAATAAAGACAAGATACGTTTTGACCAGAAAAGCCCATGCTCGATTATTTCGAGCACAGGCTTCTTCGGTAAAGAGGAATCAGACGATTCAAGTGGAGTTTTTTGTAACGTATCAATAAGATAGAGCCATGCTGCGGGTTGTTTCAGGCCCTAAATAAACGCGGACACTTAAAAAATCAGTTGGGCAGGCGGATTCGCATCTCTTACAACCCACACAATCTTCGGTTCTCGGCGCGGAAGCAATTTGCTTGGCTTTACATCCATCCCAAGGTATCATTTCTAATACATCTGTTGGGCAAGCTCGTACACATTGAGTGCATCCTATACATGTATCATAAATTTTTACAGAATGTGACATTGGATCTCTAAATTTGCCTTTTCAATATAAAAATTTTCGATCTGGTAAAAATGAAATAAGTACTATATAAAGGATGTATTGTAGATACCAGACGAAGCAATGGTTTATCCAAACTTTAACAAACAATGCAATATATTTCGTAATCCGTTTGTGAGAAAGCGTGAAAAGAGCCAAGAGACTTTAATTTAAGGCTTCAACACTCATAATTATACGAATTCTACATACTAATTTGAATTAACCAATAAATTGGTTATCATCTTTTCAATATAAATTATTGCAATATTCAAATTGCAATATCAATGAATTGCAAAAATGCAATATTCAATAAGTAAAAAACAATACTCTGAAATAACCTACTCAAAAAATAGAATGGATATTATTAAACACTAATAAGAAAATAAGATTAGATTTCTATTCATCTTAATGTTTCTTATTATTATATATGCGCCTTTGTTTAGAGGATTCTATGTCTAATTATTCAAAAAATTGGATTGATTGATACGAGTTGATTTCCTGTTACGATGGATGGAAGAAAGAATGGATAGTCCAATAGCTGCTTCAGCAGCCGCAAGGGCTATAACAAAAATTGCGAAAATGTCTCCTTTTAATTGGCGACTATCAAATAGATCAGAAAATGTTACGAGATTTAGATTAATTGAATTCAGTATAAGTTCAAGACATATTAGAGCTCTAACCATGTTTCGGCTTGTGATCAATCCATAGATACCAATCGAAAATAAATAGACACTCAAAAAAAGTACATGCTCAAACATCATTAACTAACTCCTTATCAATCTCGATTCATTTCAATATGAGGACAAGAATTGAACCGATTCAATTAATTAGAATAGAACAATTACGCAACAAAAGAGAAAAGAAGGTATTTGTTGTGTTGGCAGTAGATGGGTTTTACTAAATCAAAATTGTGATTCTTTAGTTATTTATTTTAACTTTGAAATTCTAAGAATTTTGACTCATTCTAAGTATTTCTTATTGTCGAGCCATAGTAATTGCACCTATTAAAGAAACTAGAAGAATTAGGGAAATGAGTTCAAACGGAAGATAAAAATCGGTTGCTAAATGAATCCCAATTTGTTGAACGTTATTTATGAGACCCTGTTCTACTATTTGGTTTGATCTTGTAGTCCAAAGAATTCCATACCACGACGTATCTGGGATAGTAGTCATTAGTGAAAAAGGAATAGTTATACAAAGGAGTAAAGTAAACCCATCTCCAATAGTCCAATAATTCTTATCTTTAGACCACTCTGAGCCGTTTACAAACATTACAGCAAATATGATCAAGACATTTATGGCTCCCACATAAATAAGAAGTTGTGCGACAGCTACAAAGTAGGAATTTAATAAAAAATAGAATAAGGATATACAAACAAGAACTAATCCCAGCGAAAAGGCAGAATAAATTGGGTTGGTAAGTAATACTACTCCTAGACCTCCTAGTAGAAGAACAAATCCCCCAAATAGCACAAGAATCTCATGTATTGGTCCAGGTAAATCCATTATGGATAAGAAGAAATTTCTAGTATAAAATTTTTCATGAACTGACTAAAACTAAAAGATTCAAGGAAGGAAAAAGGTATTAGGATATTTTTTTGTATATGCATATAAGTTGTTAAGCAGTAGTTATTCTTTTTTCGTTAGAGTTAGTAAAAATGGATTTTTATAATAAAAAAAACCTAATACCTAGTAATCCGTAATCGTTCTTGAATTCCAAGATTTTTCTTTGTCTATTTTACTTTGAGGCGAATTCCTAACTGTTTGAATTGTGTAATCTCCCATTATGGAGATTGGTAACCGACTCAAAGCAATTTGATTGTAATTCAATTCATGACGATCATAAGTAGAAAGTTCATATTCTTCAGTCATTGATAAACAATTTGTGGGACAGTATTCAACACAGTTACCACAAAATATACAAACCCCGAAATCAATACTATAATTAAGCAATTGTTTTCTTTTAATATCCTTTTCAAATCTCCAATCCACAAGGGGTAGATCTATTGGGCATACGCGAACACATACTTCACAAGCAATGCATTTATCAAATTCAAAGTGTATTCGCCCCCGGAAACGCTCCGATGTAATTGATTTTTCATAAGGGTAGTGAATCGTTATAGGTAAACGATTTGTGTGGGATAAGGTAATTATGAAACCTTGACCAATGTATCTTGCGGCGCGTATTGTTTGTTGACCATAACTAATGAACCCAGTTAGCATAGGGAACATATTCTAAATCTATATTATATATGAAAAAGGTATGTTTCTTTCTCTTGTTTGAGAGAACTTTTGTGTTGAAAATATTCTTACTGTTATTTTATTCTTATTTTATAGTGAAACTAGTTGGGAAGAAGTTGTTAATAAGAGATTGCCCAGAGAAATAGGTAAAAGAAATTTCCATCCAAGATTTAATAACTGATCCATTCTCATCCTGGGTAAAGTCCATCTTATTGTGATAGAAATGAAGAGAAATAAATAAGCTTTAGTTAATGTAATAAAGATACCTATTACCATTTCAAAAATTCCAATTATTTGATTCATTTGGAAAAATCCAAAAAAGGATATATAGGGAATAGAGAAATTCCACCCGCCTAAGTATAGAACAGTTACAAATAAAGAGGAAACTAATAAATTTAGGTAAGAAACAAGATAAAATAAACCATATTTAATACCAGAATATTCGGTTTGATAACCTGCTACTAATTCTTCTTCTGCTTCTGGTAAATCAAAGGGTAATCTTTCACATTCTGCCAAAGAAGAAATTAGAAAAACTAGAAAACCTATAGGCTGACGCCAAAGATTCCATCCAAAAAAACCATATTTGGACTGTGCTTCAACTATATCAACTGTACTTGAACTATTAGATAATCATAGTCGATGATAACATCACAGTTCCCACCGCTATTCCAAAACCGTACATGAAACCTTAGCTTCATACGGCTCCTCTATGATCAGAAAAAAGGAAAGGATTGTTTCGTTTCGGTATTATCCCCTGGGCATAGATAGAATTAGGTAAGATAAAATTGATTGGAAAGCCCAAAATTAGACCAAAGCAATTACGTCTGCTAGAATAACAAAAAAGCGCTTCCGAATTGATCTCATCCTTTATATAATAAAATTTTTCTTTATTTGGTAATAACTTAATATTGGAATAAATCACTCGTTATAGCAATTAGTAAATGGAAAGAATTGGGCATTAGTTCATGAGGAATTCTGTATGAATAGGGATAAGGGAGGGAAAGAATAAATAAAGATCCTTTTTTGTATTGTATTCCATATCTTTTGTCCTATTCTTCTTTCCCCGGGAGGGGTATACTTAAAAAAAGGAATAAAGGGTTAATTCGTTCTTGATAGCCATTTCCTTAACAAGTGAATGGGAACATACTCTAGACCGGAATCTGAAGAAAGTACTGCTTGATCATTTCTACCAATCTCAAGTCCTTATTACGATTCCTTTTATGAGGAAAAATGTCTAATGATTTAGATTCTCTCATTACTAATCCTGTATGTATTTTAGTGTTCCTAATCCCTCACTAACTTTTGATGGATTGCCTTATGGTTATAAGTTTAAATTATATATAGTAATAACTCAAAATATTCTAGTAATGGAATTCCATACCGCGAATCCTTTATTCTTGCCCGCTTCAAGATATGATGACTAATCAAACAATCTCAACCTTGGGGTAAAGAGTTTACACTCCTTATGTTTACTTGAACTTTTTTCTTGTACGTAGGAAATGAGATTTTTTATTTTTACTACAAATTAATAAGCTGTTTTGTTTCACTCATATAGCTATCGAGTTTAACTTACCAACACAAATACAGAATAAGCAAAGGAAGATAAGCATTCAATTTATTTTAGAGGAAAAAGATCCTATTTTAACGAATCACACGTAGAGATATTGCTAGTACACAAAAAGTTAATGGTATTTCATAACTAATAGATTGAGCAGCCGCTCGTAGACCGCCTGAAAAAGAATATTTATTATTTGAGCTATATCCTGCCATGAGAAGGCCAATAGGAGCAATACTTGAAATCGCAATCCATAAAAAAACACCAATACTAAGATCAGCTAAAACAAAACGATATCCCAAAGGGATAACTAAAAAACTTAATAAAATGGATATGACTGCTATAGAGGGACCAATGGTAAATAAAGGAATATCTCCTCGGGATGGGAGGATATCCTCTTTTAAAAGTAGTTTAGTTCCATCTGCTATAGCTTGAAGCAGTCCCAGGGGGCCAGCATATTCAGGACCAATACGTTGTTGTATCGATGCAGATATTTCTCTTTCTAACCACACAATTACGAGTACTTCTATTGTGATTCCCAGTAGGAGGGCTAAAATGGGTAGAATCCATATAAGTCCGTAGATTTCTTTTAATAATTCCGATTTCGAAAAAGAATTGATAGTTTCTACCTCTACCCTATCTATTATCATTTCAACGATCAACTTCCCCCATAATGATATCTATACTACCTAATATTGTCATGATATCAGCCAATTTCATTTTTTTAACTAGCTGAGGAAGAATTTGCAAATTAATAAAACCCGGTGGACGAATTTTCCATCTCCAGGGGAAAAGACTATCATCTCCTACCAGATAAATTCCTAATTCGCCTTTTGGAGCTTCTACTCTTACATAAAGTTCTTGCTTTGATAATTCAAAATTGGGTGAAGGTTTTTTACCAAGAAATCGATATTCAAAATCATTCCATTCGGGATTCTTTACTTTCTTAAAGCGTCGGGCTTCTAAATTCTCATAAGGTCCTCCAGGAATTTTCTCTACAGCTTGTTGAATAATTTTTATGGATTCTCTCATTTCACTGACTCGTACTAAATAGCGAGCTAACGAATCTCCTTCTTTTTGCCATTGGACTTTCCAATCGAATTGATTGTAAGACTCATAAGGATCAATTTTACGAAGATCCCATTGTATTCCAGAAGCTCGTAACATTGGTCCCGATAAGCCCCAATTTACTGCGTCTTCTCCGCTAATGAAACCGACTCCTTCGACTCGTTCTAAAAAAATAGGATTCTTTGTAATAAGTTGTTGATATTCAACAACTCCTTGTAAAAAATAATCACAGAAATCTAAACATTTATCCATCCATCCATAAGGGAGATCGGCAGCTACCCCTCCGATGCGAAAGTAATTATGCATCATTCGCATACCTGTAGCAGCTTCAAATAGATCATATATCAATTCTCTCTCTCTAAAAATGTAGAAAAAAGGAGTCTGTGCCCCAAGATCCGCCATAAAAGGTCCAAGCCATAACAAATGAGAAGCTATACGGCTCAATTCTAACATAATTACTCTAATATAGCTGGCTCTTTTGGGTATTTGAATATTCTCCAATAATTCAGGTGCATTTACCGTTATTGCTTCTGTAAACATAGTAGCTAAATAATCCCATCGTGTTACATAAGGCAAGTATTGTATAATACTTCTGTTTTCTGCGATTTTTTCCATTCCTCTGTGTAAATACCCTAATACGGGTTCGCAATCAATAACATCTT